ATGGGACGTAATCCATTCCATTTAGTAGAATTCAGTCCTTGACCTCTCACAGGGTCTATGGGCGCTCTTTTTTTAACAACAGGATTAGCCGGATGATTTCACGGTTATGGATATATAACAATAATCATCGGCCTTATCCTAATCTCAATTACAATAGTACAATGGTGACGAGACGTCATTCGTGAGTCAACCTATCAGGGATACCACACAATTCAAGTTTCAAAAGGACTCCGGTGAGGGATAATTCTTTTTATTGCATCTGAAGTTTGCTTCTTCTTCGCCTTCTTTTGGGCTTATTTCCACAGTAGCTTAGCTCCAAGACCAGAGTTAGGTTCTTGCTGACCTCCGGCAGGGATTGTCCCTTTAAATCCTTTTGAAGTACCTCTGCTTAATACAGGAGTATTACTAGCCTCCGGAGTAACCGTAACATGAGCCCACCACAGCCTAATAGAAGGTGATGGTCCTGGAGGCCTTCAAGGCTTAGCAGCTACTGTAGCACTAGGCGCCTACTTCACTTTCTTGCAAGCCGGAGAATACTACGAAGCATCATTCACTATTGCCGACGGTGCTTACGGCTCTACCTTTTTCGTTGCTACAGGATTCCACGGTCTTCACGTCTTAATTGGTAGAACGTTTCTGCTCGTCTGTTTAGCCCGAGCTTGATTACAACATTTCTCCACTGGACACCACTTTGGGTTTGAAGCTGCTGCCTGATATTGACATTTTGTTGATGTAGTTTGACTCTTTCTTTATTTATCTATCTACTGATGAGGGTGTTAAAATAAAACATAGCCATCCTATAATATAATACTATTTTCAATTATCAATCTTAGATAACTAGGATAGTGTCAGACTTTTAATCTGAAAACGGCATGTATATTTAAGTGCCTCTAAGAAACCCAAAACACTAATATTAAGACTTAATACTTTAAATTAAAAGATCTGACTTGCATTCAGAAAATAGGCTAGCCTATGCCTTTAGGTCAAAACCAAAACAATATAGTGCAAAAAACGAGAAATTTGTATACGGTTTCGGCCCGTAAATTGGGGGTGTAAGTCCCTCTTTGCATTAATTTACACATTCTAAGTGAAAGCCAAAGCATGCGGCGCCTAGCTGTTAATTAGGAGATTGTAAGAAAAGTTACTCACTTAGAAGTACTACGCCGGATGAACGGAAATCATTGATGTTGATTATTATGGGATTATATACATCTCTAGTGCTATATGCTAAGAACAATTATAAGAACTGCTATAGCAGCAATTATTTCTATCGTCGTAATAGTTTTAGGCTGAATTTTAGCAAAACGAGCCATCAGAGACCGAGAGAAAAGTTCCCCCTTCGAGTGCGGCTTTGACCCTATTAAATCAGCTCGTTTACCTTTCTCTCTTCGGTTTTTCCTGTTAGCAATTATTTTCCTTATTTTTGATGTTGAAATCGTACTTCTTTTCCCAGCCCTTGCTATAATAATAAGAGGATTCAGCTTACAAGTAGTGTTCGGTACATTTTTATTCCTTGTAATTTTAATTCTAGGTTTATTCCATGAATGGAATGAAGGATCCTTAGATTGAGCTCAATAAAGAAAAAACTTGGAGTAAAACAGGGCTGCTAACTTTGTTTTGGGTAATTCGATTTTATCCTTTTTCTTATGTTTTCAAACTTACCATTTAGATATATATTCGTTTTTACAATAATAACTGGCACTTTATTTTCAATTTCCTCCTCCCATTGACTAGGTATTTGAGCTGGCCTAGAAATTAATTTAATCGGGTTTCTCCCCTTACTAGTATACCAGAAAAGAATATCAGAAAGTGAATCAGCAGTGAAATACTTCGTAGTACAAGCACTCGGATCTAGTCTACTTATATTTGGTAGATTAAGATCCTACTCCCTCTCTTTCAGCTGAGATATTAATACAATTAGTAGATATTATATTATAACTATTTTCATCTTAGCATGTGGATTAAGAGTAAAAATAGGTTTATTTCCCTTTCATTTTTGGCTACCTAGAGTCATAGCCGGATTACCTTGAATTTCTTGTTTGCTCTTAGCCACTTGACAGAAGTTTGCACCAATCTTTTTAATAAGATCCTTACTAGATGTAAATCTAACGTACTGAGCAGCCCTAGTAATTTCCTTTATATGCGCTGGATCTAGGCTTATAGGAGGGGTAGGCGGTATAAATCAAACACAAATTCGAGCACTACTAGCCTATTCTTCTATTGGGCACCTGGGTTGAATTGTATTCTCATTACTATATGGAGATTGAACCATGAAAGTGTACTTGAGAATTTATGTCTTTATCTCCGTCTGCATCTTTGTAAGCCTCTGATATATGGATTTGAGTAACATAAAAAGACTTGTAAAATTTAACCAAAAAAAGACCCTAGAAATGGGGATTATAATTATATTATTATCCCTAGGAGGATTGCCCCCTCTTCTCGGTTTTGTCTCAAAATGGTTAGTATTATCAGTATCAATAAGTAGTACACTTTGAGGTATCCTATTTTTTCTTATCCTAGGGTCTTTATTAAGACTATTCTACTATCTAAGCCTATTCTTCTGCATGTTTTTAGGAGAAGTAAGTAAATCTCCCTTACTATTTAAAATAAACATCAAACTAACAATCTTAATTAATACAATTATCATCTTAAACCTAGCCGGAGGAACTCTACTAATCATAAGAGGATTACTAATAAGACTCTAATTATGCGTTGATTGTTTTCTACAAACCATAAAGATATTGGTACGCTATATATTTTATTTGGTATATGATCTGGGCTAGTTGGAACTGCCCTAAGTCTTCTAATTCGAGCCGAACTTGGACAACCAGGAGCTCTACTAGGAGACGACCAATTATACAATGTAATCGTCACAGCTCATGCATTTGTTATAATTTTCTTCTTAGTTATGCCTATAATGATTGGAGGCTTTGGGAACTGACTAGTACCTCTGATGTTGGGGGCTCCTGATATAGCCTTTCCTCGTCTAAACAACATAAGATTCTGACTTCTCCCACCAGCCCTACTTCTCCTTCTTTCTTCAGCTGCTGTCGAAAGCGGAGTTGGGACAGGATGAACAGTTTACCCGCCGCTTGCCGGTAATTTGGCTCATGCTGGAGGGTCAGTAGACTTAGCTATTTTTTCCCTCCACCTAGCCGGTGTCTCTTCAATTCTAGGAGCAGTTAATTTCATTACCACAATCATCAACATACGATGACGAGGAATGCAGTTTGAGCGCCTACCTCTTTTTGTATGATCAGTTAAGATTACAGCTGTTCTACTCTTACTCTCCTTACCTGTTTTGGCTGGTGCTATTACAATGCTCCTCACAGACCGAAACTTCAACACCGCGTTCTTTGATCCAGCTGGAGGAGGGGATCCTATCCTTTACCAACACCTATTCTGATTCTTTGGTCATCCAGAAGTATACATTTTAATTCTCCCTGGATTTGGGATAATTTCACATATTGTCAGCCACTATTCCTCTAAAAAAGAGACCTTCGGAACCTTAGGTATGATTTATGCTATATTAGCTATTGGAGTCTTGGGCTTCATTGTCTGAGCTCATCATATATTTACAGTGGGTATGGATGTTGACACACGTGCTTATTTTACAGCAGCTACTATAATTATTGCTGTACCAACTGGAATTAAAGTTTTCAGTTGATTAGCCACAATCCACGGAGCTAAAATCAAATATGAAACTCCAATGCTCTGAGCCTTAGGCTTTATCTTCCTTTTCACTGTTGGTGGTCTAACCGGAATTGTATTATCAAACTCTTCCTTAGATATTATATTACACGATACTTACTATGTGGTAGCTCATTTCCACTATGTACTCTCTATGGGTGCTGTATTCGCCCTATTTGGTGCTTTCAATTACTGATTCCCTCTTCTAAGGGGAGTAACCCTCCACAGCCGTTGAACAAAAGCCCACTTCTACATTATATTTATTGGTGTAAATGTAACATTTTTCCCTCAACACTTCTTAGGCCTAAGTGGAATACCTCGACGATACTCAGACTACCCAGACTGTTACACTAAATGAAATGTAATTTCATCAATTGGATCTATAATTTCGTTCGTAGCCGTTCTATATTTTATGGTTATTGTCTGAGAAGCCCTTGTATCTCAACGAAGTGTCATCTGAAGAACTCACTTAAGAACAGCACTAGAGTGAGATAATATCCTTCCAGCTGACTTCCATAACTCAGCTGAAACAGGAGCCTTAGTAGCTAATTAACTCTTCTACCTATAAGATATGAGTCTATGAGGACAATTAGGATTCCAAGATGCCGCCTCCCCACTGATAGAAGAGCTTATTTTCTTCCACGATCATGCAATAATAATTCTAGTTATGATTATTAGCTTAGTGGGTTATGCCGCCCTATCTTTAATAATAAATAAATACACCTGCCGATCTCTTGTGGAAGGACAAGAAATCGAAACCATTTGAACTATTATCCCTGCTGTAATTTTAATCTTCTTAGCCCTGCCTTCTCTTCGCCTCCTGTATTTATTAGATGAAGTTGGTGATTGCAACCTAACCCTTAAAAGAATTGGGCACCAATGATACTGAAGCTATGAGTACTCAGACTTCTTAAATATTGAATTTGACTCCTATATAGTCCCAACAAACGAGTTGGAAAAGGGAGACTTTCGATTACTTGAAGTAGACCATCGAGTGGTACTTCCAACTCAAACTGACATTCGCGTCTTAGTAACATCTGCAGATGTTATTCACTCATGAACCGTACCCTCACTTGGTGTTAAAGCAGACGCAATTCCAGGCCGACTAAATCAACTAAGTTTCTTTATTAAATACCCTGGAGTCTTCTATGGTCAATGCTCTGAAATCTGCGGAGCAAACCACTCTTTTATACCTATTGTAGTAGAAGCCATCCCTTTAGAAAATTTCATGGAATGAGTTGTTAACGTTTCTGAATAAAAAGTTAGTTAAAACATAATATTAGGTTGTCAGCCTGACGTTACTAATTAAACTTAGTACTTTTTAATGCCTCAATTATCGCCCCTAAATTGAATCTTCTTATTTTTATTATTCTGAACCGCTGTATTAACTATATCTGTCCTCCTATGATGAAGAAGTAAAGTCTATTACCGTAGCAACCCTTCTACTTCAGCAACCTTAAAAGGAAATAAATGAAACTGATAAATAAAGAATGCTTGTCGATATCTTCTCTTCCTTTGATGATAATAATCAAGTTTTTATATCTCTATATGGCCTAATGTGATTATTTTCTCTAGTGACTATTTTAGTCTTTAGCTCTTCTTATTGAGTTATAAGTCCACGATGAAGCTCAGTTACCATAGTTTTCAAAGATACTGTATCCTCTCAAATCTTCCGATCCTTTGGGCTTAACTTAGGAGGATTCATTAACGTAGTAAGAGGTCTATTCCTTTTTCTAATTGTAATAAACCTTAGCGGGCTAATTCCTTATGTCTTTAGTCCAACTAGCCATCTAGCTGTTTCATTATCCCTAGGACTTCCCTTATGGCTATCCTTAATTGTTTCAGCTGTATTCTTTAACCCTAGTTCCGTTGTAGCTGGTCTACTACCTATAGGAGCCCCTGCCCCTTTAAACCCATTTCTAGTTATCATCGAAACAGTAAGAATTATAGTTCGACCAATTACCCTCTCAGTTCGACTAACCGCTAATATAAGAGCCGGCCACATCGTATTAACACTAATCGGTAATTACCTTACTGCCAGCTTCTTCTTATCATCAGTATTCTCTATATTACTTTTAATCAGTATTCAAGTCTTCTACACAATCTTTGAATTCGGAATTAGTGTAATTCAGGCATATATTTTCTGCCTATTAATCACTCTTTACTCTGACGAACACCCGCACTAATCTATACCTATATAAATATTACTATTTATATAAATTAATATTGTAAAAGAATCCATTTCATTCATTTCTGGGGTATGAACCCAGCAGCTTATCATTTAGCTTATTTTACACTGTATTATGCACTTTGTTGGGGAAACTTAACTCCGTTAATAGATCTACAGTCTACCACCTATATCTCGGCCACCAAACAAAACTCACTAGGAATTAAACTCCTTTTTCGAATTTGCAATTCAACGTTTTCTATAAACTATAGTGGGCCAAGATCTAAAAATTTATATTTTATTGTAAGCTTTGAAGGCTCATAGTTTCTTTAACTTAAGACCTTACCAGAAGGATGTGATCCTTTCCTAAGAAATCAAAATTCTTCGTGCCCTAACACCGCTTCGTAAACCCTAGATAATACCCTCTTTAAAACATTTTAATCTTTCTGCTTGGAAGGCAACTGTACTATATCATACTCAGAGGGCCCTATTCCTAATAAACTATTTTATTCCTTTAGAATGAAAATCTAACGTGCTTTAATCTACACCATAGGAACCTGACTAACCTAAGCCTTAATTCTGTAATCTAAAAAATAAATAATTGATTTACAAAAGTCAATACTTTAGTTAAGTAATCAATATAAAATTGTCTCAACAACAAGCTTGGCTCTGACTTACATGTACAACAAAGATAAGGAAATACACATGGTACTTTTATGAAGAGGCGAGGACAAATGACACAAGGGATAAAGTGTAAAACTTTACTACCTTAGGTCCCTATCAGTATTATAAATTTACATGATACTTCGCTACGTCCCGTTAACACCAGTGATCAATATTAAACCAAAAGCGAAAGCTTGACTTAGGCTAATCTATTAGGTCTGGTCAACTTGGTGCCAGCATCCGCGGTTATACCAAGAAGACCAAGCTGTACTCATCATGGTAAAAAGACAGTTAGGCACTGCATTTTTAAGCTATTAAATTTTCCGTTTAAGGGTGCAATCTGAATTCGGATATAAAGCTCTGTAAATAGCACTAAAAGCTGAATCTGTGAAAATCTAGAGGGAAACTAGGATTAGATACCCTATTATTCTTGATAGTAAACTGATATAAATAACTCTACCAGAGTACTACGAAACACTATAAAATTTAAAACTCAAAGGGCTTGGCGGTGCTTTAGACCACTTAGGGGAACCTGTCTCATAATCGACAATCCACGCAATACCTTACCTCAACTTGCTCTCAGTATGTATACCGTCGTCGACAGGTAACTTTTAAGAAGCAAGAAGTTAGCAAAATAAGATACATTTACACAAAACAATTTATCTATCACGTCAGATCATGGTGCAGCCTATGTTGAGGCGAGGATGGGTTACAATTAAAATTCATAATAACGAAAGAGAATAAGAATCACTTTCTCAGAAGGAGGACTTAAAAGTAAATATAATAAGATAAATTCATTGAATACGGCTCTGAAGCGTGCACACATCGCCCGTCGCTCTCGTTGAAAAATGAGATAAGTCGTAACATAGTAGGAGTAATGGAAATTGCTCCTTGCTGAAAAATATAGCATAACTTTAATGCATCTCACTTACACTGAGAACATGCTGAAGCATCAGCTATTTTTATAACAAAAACCTACAAACACATAAAATAAAACAATAAACAATAATAGAAACATCTTTAAATTAAGTAAAGGAGATTAAACCTTAATATATCTTCAACAACAAGTACTGTGAAGGAATGACCATTAATTTTATCAAAGTAGAGATAACCCTCGTACCTTTTGTATCATGGCTTAGCTAGACTTACCTTCTAAATATGAACATCTAGAAAACCAATGAGCGACTCTTTTTTCCTTAATAGAGAAATATGAGTAGGTGTGGCAAAACCTTTCTTAAAATTTAGAGTAGAAATGAAATTTTATCCGCATTGGTTGATAGCTAGTTCTCCTTTAACGGCATAGAAGTGCTTTCAACCTTCTAAGGTAATTTAAGCAATTAAAATTAAATTATCATAAGATTGACCTATCTCTTTGAGGATTAGCTCGAAGAATTACTAAAACTAACTATATTAAACCTTTAATTAAATTTAGGCTTGAAAGTAGCCTACATCTTGAGTTTGTTATAGATCATTAAATATATCAGCCAAGGAATAATTAATTTATGGGACAATTAAAGGAGAAATCTCATCAATTCAACCGAGATATATAAATGCTAAGATGAGTATCTAACTAATAGTATTCAGTCAAAAAAATAAAACTTGACACAACGGTAAATACATTCAAATTAAATCTATAAAAGGAACTCGGCAAATTAATTTTACTCCGCCTGTTTATCAAAAACATGGCTCTATGCTCGAAATAAATATAGAGTCGGACCTGCCCAGTGAAAATTTTCAACGGCCGCGGTACTCTGACCGTGCAAAGGTAGCATAATCATTTGCCCTATAATTGAGGGCTAGTATGAATGGTTTGACGTGAGTAAAGCTGTCTCTTATAGAATAATTAGAATTTAACTTATAGGTGAAGATGCCTATATAATATTGATAGACAAGAAGACCCTATCGAGCTTTAAAAAAATATTTAGAATTAAACTGACATATAGATTGCACATTTAACTAAATAAAATTTTGGTTGGGGCGACTGAGGAACACAAAAAGCTTCCTTTATATAACTATAAACCCTCAAGTAATGATCCAAAAACTATTGATCAAAGAAATTAGTTACCGTAGGGATAACAGCATAATCTTTTTTGAGAGCTCATATCGAAAAAAAGGTTTGTGACCTCGATGTTGGACTAGAGTTTCCCGAAGATGCAGAAGTCTTTAAAGGTTGGTCTGTTCGACCATTAAAACTCTACACGATCTGAGTTCAGACCGGCGTGAGCCAGGTCAGTTTCTATCTTCAATTATCAAACCTAAGCTTAGTACGAAAGGACCAGCTTAAGAAAAATAAATTTTTAGAATTGATGTAATATAATAACAATAGTATAAAATAATAACCAAATTAGCAAAGTTAATGCAATTGACTTAGGATCAATAGACATAGGTGAAACCCCTTTATTTGGTAATAAATAAAGGTGGCAGAATAAGTGCATTAGGTTTAAGCCCTAAACATGAAGATGAAATTTCTTTTCTTTATATATGTATTTATCCATTATTTCTTGCCTATTTTCATATGTGTGCATTTTATTAGCAGTTGCTTTTTTTATTCTTTTAGAACGAAAAGGACTTAGATACATCCAAATTCGTAAAGGCCCTAACAAAGTAGGTTTAGCTGGACTGCCTCAACCAATCGCTGATGCAGCAAAATTATTAACAAAAGAAATCGCAAAACCAACTATAGCCAACTACTCTCCTTACTTTATTGCTCCTATTTTTAGGCTCATCCTGGCACTCTTGTTATGACAGCTTTACCCTAGCTCCTACTCCCTAAATTACTTCAAATGAGGTATTCTATTCTTTCTATGCGTTTCTGCCTTAAACGTTTATGGGACTTTACTAGCCGGATGGTCCTCTAACTCCAAGTATGCCTTACTAGGAAGCCTTCGAGCAATTGCCCAAACTATTTCCTATGAAGTAAGTATAGCTCTTATCTTACTCTTCCCTCTTTTTATTATTGGAAGATTTAGTTTTATTGAGATTAAAGAGACCCAAAACATAGTTTGATTAGGATTTCTTATGCTTCCCGTCTCTTTTATCTGATACACAACCTGTGTAGCAGAAACAAACCGTGCTCCTTTTGATTTTGCTGAAGGGGAATCAGAGCTAGTATCTGGATTTAACATTGAATATGGTGCAGCTGGATTTGCCTTAATCTTCTTAGCTGAATACGCTAATATTCTAATCATAAGCTTATTCTCTGCTCTATTATTTTTCGGGGGCGAAAATATAATCTTCTTCTCTAATGATATTATCTTTATAGTAAAAGTTTTATTTTTTGCATTTGCTTTTATTTGAGTACGAGGAAGTTATCCCCGATTCCGTTACGACCTCCTTATGAATTTAACTTGAAAAGGATTTTTACCAGCAGCATTAGCCCTATTAATAATAGTACTAGTCCTATCTTATCTAAGCTACTTTTAAATAACCTATCCGAAGCCGTAGTTTAACAAAAATACTAGCATTGGGAGCTAGTGATTAGGTATTCAATCCTACGCTTTGAAATAATGAGCGCTATTATGCTTTTCTCAATTACCACTTCAATCCTGCTTTTACTTCCTCTAATAGCCCAACCACTTAGGTTAGGGCTAGTAATTATACTTTTAACGCTAATGATATGCTGCTTAAGCGCCTTACTAGTATCCTCCTGATATGGTTATATTCTCTTCCTAATCTATGTAGGGGGTTTACTAGTTATATTTGCCTATGTCGCTGCTTTATCCCCCAACGTCCTCTTCAGGGGAAGATACCCAGTAATACTATTCTTACTCCTAATTCCACTACTCTTCGTCATTTTTTATATATACCCATTTATTGATCTTAACTCATTAAACTATGCTAGCTTACATAGCAACTATAGAAACCTGAAAACCTACGGAATCGAGTTAGTCTCCCCAGACATAATTTCTGTTTTAATTGGTCTAGGTCTAATCTTACTAATCAACTTAGTCGTCGTTGTAAAAATCTGCTACTATCAACATGCTTCCCTTCGCCCATTCAAAGAAACTCCTTAACTCATTACATATCATGCGGAGACCTCTTCGAAAGACACACCCAATTCTCAAGGTAGTAAACGGAGCTCTGATTGATCTTCCAGCTCCTTCCAATTTATCTGTGTGATGAAATTTTGGTTCCTTATTAGGCTTATGTTTAGCAATTCAAATTCTAACAGGCCTTTTTCTTGCTATGCACTATACAGCTCACGTTGATCTTGCTTTCAGGTCAGTCGTCCACATCTCACGTGATGTAAGTTACGGATGATTGCTTCGTGCATTACACGCAAACGGCGCTTCTTGGTTTTTTATTTGCATTTACCTTCACATTGGCCGAGGTATTTACTACGGATCGTACCTCTATCAACATACCTGAAACATCGGAGTAATTCTCCTTTTCCTGACAATAGGAACAGCCTTTTTAGGTTATGTACTCCCATGAGGGCAAATATCATTTTGAGGTGCTACCGTTATTACTAACCTTCTTTCTGCTGTTCCCTACGTTGGTAAAATGTTGGTAGAATGAGTATGAGGAGGGTTTGCAGTAGATAATGCCACCTTAACTCGATTTTTTACGCTTCATTTTTTGCTTCCCTTCGCAATTGCCGGTATAACTATTTTACATTTATTATTCTTACACGAAACCGGGTCTAATAACCCTCTAGGCCTTAACAGAGATGGGGAGAAAATCCCATTTCATGCATACTACAGATTCAAAGATCTTGTCGGTTTTGTCACTCTACTATTTTTCCTTTCATTAATCGTACTCTTCTCACCACAATTACTAACAGATCCTGAGAACTTTATCCCCGCCAATCCTTTAGTAACTCCTGTACATATTCAACCCGAGTGATACTTTTTATTTGCTTATGCTATTCTACGCTCTATTCCTAACAAACTAGGCGGAGTTCTAGGGTTAGTAGGGTCAATTGCCATCCTATTTATTATACCCTTAATCCATACAGGAAAATTTCGATCCTTAGCCTTCTACCCCTTAAATCAAATTTTATTCTGATCCTTTGTAGGAATTTTCCTTATCTTAACATGAATTGGAAGTTGCCCCGTAGAAGCCCCTTATGAACAAATTGGTCAAGTCTTCACCGGATTATACTTCCTTTACTTCATTTTAAGCCCACTAGCCCAAATAATATGAGATAATATTTTAGATTATTAAGACTATCATAGCTGCCTCCTGGGGAAGAATTTGTCTTGAAAACAAATCACAAGTGTTCGATTCACTTGGTAGCTTATAGGATACAGCAACTGAGAACATTTATATCTATCTTTGGCTTACAAGACCAATGCTTTACTTAAGCTACAGTTGCACAATAAGGTATGAGAACATTTTACTTAACATTAATTAGAACATTAGGATTTCTAGCTGCTATTCTTGCCCTATCCCTTCAATATAAACACTTTTTAAGAGTGCTATTGAGCCTAGAAGCAGCTACTATAAGCTTATTTATTATACTTTTTTCTCTTATAAACAATTTAGCTTGTAGAGGGCAAGCCGCACTAATCCTTATTACCTTAGGTGCTTGCGAAGCTAGTCTTGGACTAGCCATCTTAGTCACTATCATCCGCTCCCAAGGAAATGATTACGTTAGAAGATTTTCCTCCCAAAAATGTTAGGAATTGCCTTAGCTTCAGCTACCATTCTTCTAACTCCTAACAATACTATAAGGTGATATGTAAAGATGTGAGCTCTAGCTCTGATTAGAGTGATTTCTTTTTTACACTTATTTAGTACCAACTGGAGCTATGAAATAACAAATTCATTTTTAAACCAAGACTCAATAGCTGCAGTATTAATTTCCTTAACTTTATGAATTTCCATAATAATACTCCTTGCAAGCCAAAATAGAATCAAAATAGTAAAAAATAGGGCTTCTCAATTCACAAACATAGTGTTACTACTCAACGCAATTTTAATCGTAGCTTTTTATTCTAACAGGATTATAATCTTTTACTTCTTTTTCGAAGCATCTCTAATTCCTACCCTACTTTTAATTTTAGGTTGAGGCTATCAGCCGGAACGACTACAAGCCGGAATATACATAATGATCTACACAGTGGCTGCCTCACTCCCACTTTTACTCACAATTTTATGAAACATCAATAGAAGCTCTTGCTCTAGTATGTTAATAACCTCTAACCTCCGATTAAGATCAAATTTTATTAACATAACTTGAGGAAGTAATCTCTTAACTCTTCTCATCTTCACAGCCTTTCTAGTAAAACTTCCTATGTTTACAGTTCATTTATGGCTACCGAAAGCACATGTAGAAGCCCCAGTTGCCGGATCTATAGTATTAGCGGCCATCCTATTAAAATTAGGAGGCTACGGAATTCTACGGATATATCAATATTTCAATTTTCAAAGCTCAAACCTTTTAGTGCTAGTTTTCTCCTTAGCACTCTGAGGAGGAGTTCTAACTAGTATCATTTGTTTTCGACAAACAGATTTTAAATCCCTAATTGCCTATTCCTCCGTAGGACATATATCTCTGATATTAGCAGGCGCCTTCTCAAATAGATCCTGGGGATGGTACGGAGCACTAGTACTCATAGTCTCTCATGGGTTCTGCTCTTCCGCTCTCTTCGCCTTAGCAAATTATACTTATGAAAAAACCCATACCCGTAGACTCTTCTTAACAAAAGGTATACTTATACTATTACCTACTCTTTCTCTTTGATGATTCATGTTTGCAATTATAAATATAGCAGCACCGCCAAGCATTAACCTTATAGGAGAAATCTTAATGTTCCCTGCCATCATCTTTAGTTCTTCCTACTATATTGCCTCCTTAGGTCTTATAAGATTTCTAGCTGCCCTTTACAGCATATACCTTTTCACTTGTAGACAACATGGGGGTAGACCAAAGTTTGCTAAGCCTTTTAGAACATTTAAATCTTCAGGTTATATACTAATACTGATGCACTGACTGCCTGCTAACTTACTAATCCTGAAAAGAGACATCATCTTCCTATGAACTTAACATAAGCTACGTTAGTTTACTTAAAAATACCAGCCTGTGGATCTGGAGAAGAAAAATAATTTCACTTAGCCATGTTTTTAAAACTTAAATCTTCTTCTATTAGATCTATAATACTACTCTTATACAGCATTACAATCTTCCCCGTAACCTTAAGCTTTATTATAAACGATAAAAGCATTCTTTTTGAATGAACTATTCTCCAAATTAGTTCATGTTCAATAACCTTTATTTTCATTTTAGACTCAATCAGCTTAAGCTTTAGAAATACAGTTTGCCTAATTTCAGGTTGTGTAATGCTATTTTCATCTAGCTATATATCTCATGATCCATTTCTGAAACGATTTACCTGATTAGTCATACTCTTTGTCCTATCAATAAACCTCTTGGTATTTATCCCCAGACTGCCTGCCCTCCTTCTAGGATGAGATGGACTAGGCATCGTTTCATTTGCCTTGGTAATTTATTACCAAAACACTAAATCCTTAGCAGCAGGAATACTAACAGTACTCGCAAATCGAGTTGGTGATGTGATAATTCTCCTCTCCATTGGCCTTCTAGTTTTACAAAGCCATTGAAATATCCTACTTATATGGGATTTCCATATATCTCTTATAGTTATAATTACTATTACAGTGGCTGCTATAACTAAAAGAGCTCAAATTCCCTTTTCAAGTTGACTCCCGGCAGCCATGGCTGCCCCTACTCCAGTCTCAGCTCTAGTACATTCTTCCACCTTAGTAACAGCCGGTGTCTTTCTTGTAATCCGCTTTTTTCCATTTTTATCTACCTCTAAAGCATTTCTAACTAGATTATTATTCATTTCAGTTCTAACTCTCTTAATAGCCGGAATCGGAGCCAACTTCGAAAATGATCTTAAAAAAGTCATTGCTTTATCTACACTAAGACAATTAGGTGTTATAATAATAAGACTCGGAATAAATATACCTCATCTAGCTCTATTTCACTTATACACACATGCCCTGTTCAAAGCACTCCTCTTTCTCTGTGCTGGCACTATCATCCATAATAGATCAAATAGTCAAGATATTCGCTCTATAGGTATAATTTTCTGTCAAGCCCCACTAACCATTGCATGTATAAATATTGCTAACCTCTCCTTATGTGGAGCTCCTTTCTTAAGAGGCTTTTACTCAAAAGATTTAATCCTAGAAGTTGCCCTCTTTGACCCCACTAACTTACTTATAGTCCTTCTTATTTTCCTAGCCACAGGGATAACAGCTGCGTACTCCCTTCGCCTATCCTTTTGTTCTCTATGAGGAAGTCTTAAAGCAAACGCCTTTCACGCCAAGCAAGAAAAAGACGGTTATATTAATTGAGCAACCACCATTCTAACACTAGCAGCTATTGTAGCCGGATTCTTTCTTCAAACTATCTTTACCACTTTTAATCCGATACCGTTTGTTCTTCCATTCAACTATAAAATGATCACGATTTCTGTAATTATCCTAGGTCTCTTTCTAGCAAGTGTTCTATGAGCTACCCCCGAAGGTACTAAAAAAATAACTAAATACAAATTCTTTTTTACCACAATATGATTCTTAGCACCCTTATCTGCTCAGCCTTTAACAAAAATATCTATAATTTTCGGAACACAGCTCATGAAATCTATTGATCAAGGTTGGCTCGAGATCTTAGGGGGTCAAGGTGCAGCAGCAACTATAAGTAATATTACAGCTATTAATCAGAACATTCAAATTAAATCCTTCAATTTTTTTATTCTATTAATGATCACTAGAGTTAGATTTTTAGTATTAACTCTTTCGACAATACCCCTATAACAATTAATATAATTATAGTACCTACATACTGCTTAAATAGCTTATACTCACAGAGCATAGCACTGAAGATGCTAAGGAGGCGGCTATCGCCTTTAAGCAAGCAGCGCTTTTGCTTTAGCGCTGCTAGGTTTATGTGCCGAGCGAGAAACAGAATTATGATTACTTACGGATTGAGGGCAAGAATAAGATTTTTATCTATTATTACTATTACGAGTCGAGGCAATAAAAAATAACTACTGTGGGTGAGGGAAATACAGTTATGAAATATAAAAGCGGAATTAGATTATATACAAATAGAATAATATATAAAAATCAGTATGCAAGAATGGACATCTTTTTCAATCGTACATGAATAAGGCATAACGTATTTACATATATATATGTATCTAAATTATGTAATTTATAAGGGTTAAAGACAGCTACTTTTGGTCTCATGCACTTCCATAACTCAAAATACGTAAGAAAATTAATTAAATAACTTTTTAAACTTCAATTTTTAACCTTAGAATAGAAAATCGCCTCAGGATGACACCCCCCCCCCAATTATGTAAAATTATCCAATAATTTTGGTACCTCCAACCGGTTTTCAACAGTTACAAATTTTTCTCATTATATTTTTTTCTTAAAAAAAAAAGAATTAGTTTTTAACACATTTGCCTTGATTTAGCTTAATTTTACCACTAAAATACTAAAATTTTTATCTCCCCGTGTTTTCCCTATCTACCATTACCTCATCATGCATAGGCAATTCCACAGAGAGGCATTATTTTACCTAGAAATTAGCCCTAATTTTCATAAATTAATTAATTTACTATAAGTCCAACACGGCGAGTCAAAAATATCACTGCCCCCTCTTTCCCCGCTTTTTATTACATTT